TCAAGCTTTTTCATAACAATTTCGATTATAAATGAATTTTGCAACATTTGACTCCGTACCACTGAAAGATTTAGCCGCACATTTGAAAAATAACCCAAAAAGTCAAACGAATACTCGGATAATTGGTTTATATGGATCGTTTCTGGTTGAGACCAAACAAAAAAATGACATTGCCATAAATGGATAAAATAGTATTTCCATTTATTCATCAAAAGAGGCGCATTCTTTGAAGCCAGAATGGCTTTTCCTTGATATCTAACATAATGAATGAAAGGATCCTTGAAGAATGATAAGGTAGACGAAAAATCCTTAGCAAAGACTTCTACAAGATGTTCTATTTTTGCAAAAAAATGGACTCGCTCAAAAAAAACGCTAAAAGATGTTAATCGTAAATGAGAAGATTTGTTACGGAGAAAAAGGAAGATAGATTCGTATTCACATACATAAAAATTATATAGGAACAAGAAGAATCTTGGATTACTTTTTGAAAAAGTGGAAATCCATTTTTTTGGAGTAATAAGACTATTCCAATTACAATACTCATAAAGAAACAACCTTAATAAATGAAAGAAAGGGGCATCTTTCACCCAGTATCGAAGAATTTGAACCAAGATTTCCAGATGGATAGGATAGGGTATTCGTACATCTGACACATAATTTAAATATGTAAATTTATCCTCAAAAAAAGAAAAAATGGAATGAATTGATCGCAAATTACTATAAGATTTTACAATTTCTGCCTCCTCTAAGGAAGAGCTTAGTTGTAGGGAAAGGGGAATTTCCACGACGACGGCAAAACCCTCTGATATTATTTGAGAATACAAATTTTTGTTATACCCCCAAAATTCATTTTTGGTAGAATCATTAGTAGAAATAAGAAAATTATTCTGTTGATACATTCGAGTAATTAAACGTTTTACAATTAGTAAACTAGATTTATTGCCATAACCTACATTTTCCACCAAAATTGAGCTATTTAAATCATGACCATAAGCAAGTCCATAAATATACTCCCGAAAAAGAAGTGGGTATAGGAAATCCTGTTGGCGAGATCTATCTAGTTCTAAATATACTACTTGATATTCCTCCATTTTTTGAAATTCGATTTGGTCAAAGGATCCGGGGTTTATTGGGTTGGGGTTATGAAATGATACATAGTGCGATACAGTCAAAACAAGGTATTCTATTTTAATTAGATTTAATTAGAATAAAAAACCTATAGATACCTAGAAAACAAGCAAAACTCATCAACGGACTCTCTCTCCTCGCTTTTTCCATCTAATTGTTCTAGGATAATAAGCTAGTTCGAAATCCTTTATTTTCTCAACCCAATCGCTCTTTTGATTTTGGAAAAAAAAAAATATCTTTATCAATATACTCTTTCTTCTACACATTTATCGCCACCCCATCCATAATGGAGAATAGCTAATAGTTAGGATTCATAACAAAAATAAATAATCCATTCGTAGGAAAAGCTTTTCCCACATCAAGCACTAATCCATTTTTAACGTAAAATTAGATGGGGTAATCATTCAAATTAAAAATGAGAGCTCGTTGCTTTTTGTTTCCCTATAATTTGAGCCGCCGAGCTCTATCCCTTTATTAAAAAAACCCAATGGAATTTTTTTTTGTTCCGAGCCAAGAATTCAAACAAAGATTTTGGCCGGATCCAATAAGAATGAACTATTTTTACAATTCGCTATTGATACGACATGCTGCTTTTTCCATTCATTCCTTTCTGGATCAGTCGTGGTCTTACAAACTCTACTGATGGTATAGACGAATCAATTGCTTCATAGAAATGTGTAAAAAATGGAGTCGCGCTTAAAAGCCGAGTACTCTACCATTGAGTTAGCAACCCTAACCTAAAAAAATGGGATGTGTAGATACAATTACAATAAATAATAAAATAAATAAATAAAAAGATGGAATTGTCTAATAAAATAGTAATTAAAACGGAAAAGAAAAATCGAAAGAAAAAAATGAAAAATGTCGAAGTCGAATCGATTGTGAACATACAAATGAACAGATCAAATGAAAATACAAGAAATTTTCTCAGATCAAAAAAGAAAATTCAAATGTTGAATCAAATGAATCAAAAAAGAACTTCTTGTTTGTAGCACAGAAAATCCAATGAACCCATCATTTGATGAAGTAAAAAAACAAACAAAAGCCTATGGAACGTGAATAAATGGATCTATTTATTCACGATCGGATTATATTTGTTTGATACACTGTTGTCAATATTAATGTTGAAAAAAGAATACAATCGATAAAACAAACAAATTCGAATTTTCTAATTCGAAAATGAAATAATTAGAAAATAAGATATATAAAAGAAATATATAAAAAAAACTTAAAAATATATATATATAATTAAATAGAAAATATTCTAAAGAAAATGAAATATATATTCTAAATAATAAATATTAAATTAGAAATGAAAACGAATATTCTATTTTTAAAAATATTAATATGAATAGAGCAAGAGAGCGGGGGATAAAAGAGAAAAGAGTTTTATAAATCTATATACAAGTCATCCACACCCTCTTTTTTTTTTTATTTCATTAATTGAATTTCGTTTGTTGCTTAGGGGAAAGTTCCATAAAAACACCAGCCTTTTTTGAAATATCCTGAACAGTTCCTGTAGGTTGAGCGCCTTGTTCGAAGAAATATAGAATAACAGGAATATTTAAATAGGTTTGATTCTTTATCGGATCATAAAAACCCATTTTCCGAAGATCTCTTCCCTCTCTTCGAGATCGAACATCAATTGCAACGATTCGATAAACCGTCCATTGGAATAGATATAGATGAACAATACACCCCCCCTAGAAACGTATAAGAAGTTTTCTCCTCGTACGGCTCGAGAAAATTCGAGATTATGTCTATGTACAAAATTATGGTGTCAAATGGATCCATAAAATCATCAAATCAATTAGACTAGAATTTAAGTTCTTTTTTTTTTTCTTATTCTTTCTGAAAAAAAAAAAAAGAACTCCTCGTGTTCGCAACCTCATAACTCAAATTGGATAACTCTCAAATAACTCAAAGGAAAGCAAAACCTTTAGGTATTTCATTTATTGAGCGGTCTCTATCCCCTTTTCTTGCCTGTCTTCTTTAGAATCGATTTTTATTCTTCATTCTAATAGAATTGTAGAGACAATTTGAAAATGGTATTTACTTGTTCCAGAATCCTTTAGCTTTTCCTTGAATCATTGGGTTTAGACATTACTTCGGGGATCTTTAATCGTTTCAAAAATGGCAGCAACATACCATTTTTTCTTTCTCTCAAAGAATCATACAAATAGAGGGTTGATTCCCGTGAATACACTTTTGATCAGAATAGTTTTCCAAATTCCAACAAATTGGACTTTTTTTAAAAAAACTTGCTCGAATTGTATCCTTTCAATTTCTCTATCAAAAATATACTTACGAAGTTGTTCTAACTTATTAATTTTCACTAACCCTAGATACTTGCCCCTGAGAAATGAATCAACTCGAGCTTCATCATGTACTATTTCCCTCATCAATCCCTCTCCCGTCTCAAAAACAATGAGTTCGAGTGGACGAGAACAAACGATGTCGAGCCAAGAGCACCCCAATTTCGATATACTAAAAAATGGTGGATGTAAGAATCCACAGCTAATCTAATCATGGCTTTCAAGTCGCACGTTGCTTTTTACCACATCGTTTCAAACGAAGTTTTACCATAACATTCCTCTAGTTTGGATCCGGTATGTAATTGATTTGATTCAATTATGAAATCATGAATAGTCATTGATTCAATTGATACATAATAATCTATACTTCTTTACCTCTAAGTTTTTCTTTCTATATGAATGGACAATTTCTAAATAATTTCGAAAATAAAAAATAAAGAAGTATAAAAAAATTCAAATTAACTTGATATTGTAGGAATATATTTCATTTTTCTAGTTTGTAAAATCAAAAAATGGAAATAAATAAAAAAAATGATCAAAAACGAAAATTCTAAAAAATAAATAGAAAGATAAAATGAATATTTCATTATTATTTCATCTATTTATATATCAAAATATTTCTATATTTTCTATTTTTATTATACATAAAATATATAAATTTCTTATATATATATACAATTATCCACAATAATAATATTACAATAAAAACAATAACACGAAAAAAAGGAAATAAAAAATTCCTTTTGAATCCACATCTTCAAAAGCAACTCGATTTAGATTAGATTAGAAATGAATCATTAAAAATAAGAAAAAAGAATGATACTCTACTCAATATTATATATTCTTAAAGTTAATAAGAGGGTTTTCAAAAATAAAAAAAGGAGGGTAATCTTTGCTCTGATATACGATTTGTATTCAAATATGATATATATATCATGAATGGATATGCTCTGGGACGGAAGGATTCGAACCTCCGAATAGCGGGACCAAAACCCGTTGCCTTACCGCTTGGCCACGCCCCATTTCTATTTGGATTCAACACTAATAAACACTATTACGGGTATTGGTTGTTCGTCAATTCGCGTTCAAAAATATTTATAGAATAAACTGTTGCTAGGATTTTGATATGTCGAGATATAGAATTAAACTAAAATTCTTGATCATTACATAGAATTCAATTAAGATATTGTATGAAAGTATGATTTCTTCGATTTTTTATTTCAGAATGAAAAGATTTTGAACTGGATAAATTCAAATCAAAGAAGGATTTTTGAGGGTCTGATCTTATTTGATTCATTTTTTGTAGTTTTACTAAATTAATTATATAATTAATTATATTATAATTATATTAATTATTATATTCTGTTTTTTTATTATATATTAATATTTACTTAATATTCATTCTCTATTTTTTCTTATTTTTATTATATATTATTCTATATTAATAGATTATAGAATCTAATTCTTTTAGACCTTTAGAATCGAATATAATTATTAAGAAATTAATAAATATTAATGAATTCAAATAAGAATTCAAAATTAATATTTTCATATTCATAATATGAAAATATTATGAAATTCAATATTTATTTTTTATTAATTTGATTTGAATTATTTAATATTGAATTTGAATTCACAAATCAAAAAAAGCAAAAATACAATTAATTTTCTTAAAGAACAAAATGTTTGTTATGCTTAATATCTTTAGTTTGGTCTGTATTTATATTCACTTTGCCCTTTATTCAAGTAGTTTTTTCTTGGCGAAATTACCTGAAGCCTACGCTTTTTTGAATCCAATTGTAGATATTATGCCAGTAATACCTGTACTCTTTTTTCTCTTGGCTTTTGTTTGGCAAGCTGCTGTAAGTTTTCGATGAGATCTTAAATTGGAATAATGTATGTCCTAAGTTCGAACATTTTAACAAATTATAAGATCAGATAAGTCTTACAGCGCGAATCCTTGATTCAAATATTGAAATTTTTTGATAGACAAGAAAAATCTGGACCATCTCATCATTTGCTTATTCTTACGTTTTTTCCATTGAGAAATCCTAATTAATCCTATTCTATTTGAGTCCACCACCAATACCTAATTGTGGATATGAAAGAAAATATTTTGGTAATAGTAAAAAAGGACTCGACTCTTATTACAAATCCATTTCCAAAATAGATTTTCTATTTCCTCGAAATCACTTCATTCCTTAGAAACTTAGTATCAAAAAAAAAACATAATGTCTAATATAAGAGAATCTATTCTCTTTCTATGTCGTTTTTTTTTATTATCTTGGAGATTTTGTAATGCTTACTCTAAAACTATTTGTTTACACGGTAGTGATATTCTTTGTTTCTCTTTTTATCTTCGGATTCCTATCTAACGATCCCGGACGTAATCCAGGGCGTGAAGAATAAAAAAAAAGATTTTTTGTTTTCTGTGTCTTCCTTGCTTGTGCTGGATTTTGAAATCTTTTTTTTTATCTATTTTATATCTTTAACTAGTAAATAAAAAAAATCAAATTAAGGAAAACAAACAAAAGAAGCTACATAAGTTCAAAAGAAAAAAAAAATACTAAATCATCAACCGAAACGGAAAGAGAGGGATTCGAACCCTCGGTACAAAAATTCGTACAACGGATTAGCAATCCGACGCTTTAGTCCACTCAGCCATCTCTCCCCAATTGATAAAATTGAATTACTATGTTTATGTTACTATGTTACATCACATAAACAAAAAGAACAAAAAGTGGGGCTTGAAACCCTCTTTCTATCTTATTTTATATCTTATCTCTCTTTGACTTATTTTATTATATTTCTATTTGATTTTTATTTCGAATAGATTTCTATTCATTTTTCTATATATTTAATTCTATCTATTTCTATTTAACTATATATTTAAATATTGAATTATTTAATAGATTTCTTATGAATTATTTAATAGATTTCTTAATCTATTTCCAAATTCAATTTGGAATATTTTAATCAAATTTCATATTATATATTATATATTAACATATAGAAAGAATATATTTAATAATTCATTTAATAATAATTTAATAATAAATAATATATTAAATAAAAAAAATAATAAATAAGTTTACTAACAATAAAATATGAAATTGAAATAAATATTGAATATTTAAATATTCTGTAACATCTAGAAGAATTTAACTGTTTAATTGAAACAAAATAAAAAAAAAAATATCTAACTAAAAAAGAAATATAAATTAAATAGAATTTCTTTTTATACAGCCAAATCCAGAGCCCGGCCAGGCCAGTACCTAGGCCTGGCCCCTTTTTGTTCCCATGAATCCTGGATAACAATGATTTATTTGAATATATTTGATTTGAAAAAAAAAAAGAAACACTTGTTATTTTTTTAAACACGATCAAACATAAATCAATAAAAAAAAAGACTTTTTGATTCTTATGATATGGAACCAAAATAATAGAAGATAAAAATGTCATTTTTTATTACTCTTTCTTTTTTTTTCTGATTAAAGTATCTAAAAAAAGAATGGAACTGTGGATTCTTGCACAGTGCATTTTTTTGTTATGGATTAAGTAGTTTTATCAATATGTATTTGTCAAAACACCTTCAGCAAAAAAAATCAAAAAAGAAAATTAGCCCCCTTTTATTCTGAATTTCATTAGGTCCCCTTACTCAACACTATAATTTATTTTCATGATTCTTTTATGATCCTATTTCTTGATTACGACCAATTCCCCTGTTCGACAAAAGTTCCATTTATATACAATAATTGGACTGTAGCGGGTATAGTTTAGTGGTAAAAGTGCGATTCGTTCTATGGACCCCTTAATAGTTAAGGGGTCCCTCGTTTGATTCATATCCCGATCAAAAACTTTATTTCTTACTTACAAGGGTTTTATCCTTTAGACCTCTCAACGAACGATTCGAGGAATAATATACATTATCGTAATTTGTATCCAAGAAGAATCAATTATAAATTGACAAATTGAATTAGAAAATTATGAAACATAAGTTTGTGGAATTAGATTAATACTCCCAATTTTTTGAGTATGAGTAAAAGATCCATGGCAA